TTGATTATTAAAAATGAACTTACGAAGATGAAGATACTAATTAAATTTATATTGAACATTTCCATATAAATATACGAATGGAAATGCATCTTTCTTCATTGTTTGCTAAACTTTATTGAATATAGACAATTCAATATGAATTTCCTATTATTATTTAAAGTAAGCCGCCGCTATGGTGAAATTGGTAGACACGCTGCTCTTAGGAAGCAGTGCTAGAGCATCTCGGTTCGAGTCCGAGTGGCGGCATAAATATGAATTCATGTTAATAATAAAGATACAATAGATCTAATAGAATCTAAATTTTTCAATATTTTAGATTCTATTTAAGCCCCCAATTTCAATTTTTTAAAAAGGACTTTTCTTTATGATATTTGCCACCTTAGAGCATATATTAACTCATATTTCCTTTTCGATCATCTCAATTGTGATTATAATTCATTTGATGAACTTATTAGTCTACGAAATCGAAGAATTACGTAATTCGTCAGAAAAAGGAATGATAGCTACTTTTTCCTCTATAACAGGGTTTTTAGTTATTCGTTGGATTTCTTCGGGACATTTTCCTTTAAGTAATTTATACGAATCATTAATTTTCCTTTCATGGAGTTTATCCATTATTCATATAATTCCGTATATTAGGAATTCTAAAAATGATTTAAACGCAATAACTGCACCAAGTACCTTTTTTACCCAAGGTTTCGCCACGTCAGGTCTTTCAACTGAAATGCATCAACCCGCAATATTAGTACCTGCTCTACAATCTCAGTGGTTAATGATGCATGTCAGTATGATGTTATTGAGCTATGCAGCTCTTTTATGCGGATCATTATTATCAGTTGCTCTTATAGTGATTACATTTCAAAAAAAAATCGATTTTTTTTTGAAAAACAAGAATTTTTTAAGTTTAAGTAAATCATTTTTCTTTGGTGATATGGAATATTTGAACGAAAAGGGAAGTATTTTAAAAAAGACTTCTTTCCTATCATTTAAAAATTTTTACAAATATAAATTAATTCAGCATTTGGATTCTTGGAGTTATCGTGTCATTAGTTTAGGGTTTACCTTTTTAACCATAGGCATTCTTTCTGGAGCAGTATGGGCTAATGAAGCATGGGGTTCATATTGGAATTGGGATCCTAAGGAAACTTGGGCATTTATTACTTGGACCATATTTGCAATTTATTTACATACTAGAAAAAATTCAAAATTGCAAAATCAAGTTACGAATTCGGCATTTGTAGCTTCTATAGGATTTCTCCTAATTTGGATATGCTATTTTGGGATCAATCTATTAGGAATCGGGTTCCATAGTTATGGCTCATTCCAATGAATATCTAATTGAATAAAATAAACTGCATTAAAGGATACATAAAAGAATCGTCAGATACACAATGAAATTTTGTGCGAGTTTTTGAGAACCATTTAAATAGAGGAATTATTCAAATGGTTCTCAAAAACTTTAGATATATCTAATTACAATTCTAATTAACACTTACCTTTTTTTCATTGCACAACGAAGAATCGTGAAAATATGAAAGTCAAAGAATTCTAAGGCTTTTTTTTTCCAATTAATTAAATTTCTTTAATCTAAAAAAAGAATTAGTATCTATAAAAAGAGAACTTGTACCTTGTCAACCGATAACGGGAGAATAAATCAGGATAAATACCAATTCCTATTACAGATAGAAAGATATAGATCAAGACAAAAAGTTCTCGTAGTCCAGAATCAAAAAAATTCGAGTTTGTAATATTAAATAGCTTGTATCCATAGAAAATCTGACATAATATCGTAACATAGATAATAAAAAATAGAAGTTAATATCATTCCAATTGACATTACAAAAATAATTAACATTTTTGGTATGAAAAGATATTTTGAGCTGGTAATTATTCCAAAAAAGAGTAAGAATTCTGTAACAAAATCACTCATTCCTGGCAATGCAAGAGAAACCATCGAGAAACTACTAAACATGATAAAGATTTTTGACATTGGAATAGGTATCCCCCATCTCTTCGAGATCTTCGAGATAAAAAGAGATAAAAAAAAAGGTATTCTATCACAACTTGTTCCTGCTAAGAAAAAAGCGCAGCACCAATCAATCTATGAGATAGTCTTTGTAAAATGATTTCATTAAGTCCTATGCCAGTTATTCCTATAATTAGGAAATCTATACCTAGAATTCCTATTAAGAAAAAAAAAAGAACCTCCGGCTACCTCCGGCTACCTCCGGCTACCTCCGGCTACCTCCGGCTACCTCCGGCTACCTCCGGCTACCTCCGGCTACCTCCGGCTACCTCCGGCTACCTCCGGTAGTACACAAAATAAACTTTGTAGTCGAGTATAGACATTTTTTTCCTCCCCACATGGATAAAAGTAAATAAAAAAAAGGAATTAATTTTAATTCCTACATGATGAAAAAAAGGAAAAAGTCTCGAGAAGAAAATGATGCTATTTGACCACTATACATTGCTAATATCAAGAAATAGAAAAATCGCGGATTTTGAGTAATTGGCCAAGCTACTAAAGTAGTTCTAAATCCTGTCAGTAAAAAGGGTCCTATGGAAAGTCCATCGGTTTCCAGTCTCGATTGAAAATCAAAAAGATTGATCCCTTTAGAATCTTTCTTGGATTGAGTTAATGGATCGGATCGTCCAATTGGAAAATGATAAAAAAATAAATAGATCATTAGAAGTAACTCTAGGATACATATATATATAGAGTATACCACCTATATACCTTATTTCTCCTATGAGTGAAAAAGATAATTGAAGAACCCGCAAATATGGGCAAAACAAAAAGTATTGTTAACCAAGGAAAATAACTCGTGATAAAGACAAGATAAGATTATACCAAAAAAACCCGTGCTCGGGAGAAGAATAATATAATCTCTTTTCTCGAGCACGGGCTTTTTTGGTAAAGAGGAATCAAATGATTCAAGTAGAGTTTTTTGTCACATATCAATAAGAAAGACCCATGCTGCGAGTTGTTTCATGCCATAAATAAACACGGACACTCAAAAAATCCGTTGGACAAGCGGATTCACATCTTTTACAACCTACACAATCTTCAGTTCTTGGCGCAGAAGCAATTTGCTTAGCTTTACATCCGTTCCAAGGTATCATTTCCAATACATCCGTGGGGCAAGCTCGAACACATTGGGTACATCCTATACATGTATCATAAATCTTTACTGAATGTGACATTGGGTCTATAAATTCCAGTTTTGAACAAAAAAAATTTTCAATCTGGTAAAATAAGAAAATGAAATAATCATATATTTTCTATTGTAGACACCAGATGAATCAATGATTTATCAAAAATTTAAGAATCAATAGATTTTTTAATCTGTTTATGAGAAAGGACCAAGATACTTTGATTTCTATTTCAATAACCATGAAATATAAGTTTACGAATTCAATTCATGTTAATTTTACTATATGTATATAGATATGTATATAGAATGTATATAGATATAGAATATAGAAAGATTTTAGTAGATAGATAGAAATAGAATTAATTTGATATTAATATATAATATATCAATATCAAATTAATACGTTTGTTATTAGGTTAGTGATAGAAGAGGTTAGTAACTCTAAATCTCAATCATAAATCTATATGAAAAAAGAGAAGAAAGAAAATAAATAAGTAAATAATAATAAGAGAATTTTAGATTCTATTAATATTGAATTCTAATTATATTATCTTATTATTCTAATTCTATTAGATTCTATTTAGAATATTCTAAAATTAGAAATTTTGATTTCTATGTGAAAATAGAAGAATTATGACTAATTCTTCAGCAAATTTGATTGATTAATACGAATTGATTTTCTGTTACGAAGGATCAACGAAACAATAGCTAGTCCAATAGCTGCTTAAAAAGCAGCAATGGCTATAACAAAGATTGAGAAAATTTCTCCTTTTAATTGTTGACTATCAAATAGATTGGAAAATGTGACGAGATTTAAATTCACCGAATTCAGTATAAACTAAAGACACATAAGTGTTCTAGTCATGCTTCGACTTGTGATCAGTCCATAGATACCGATAGGAAATAAATAAACACTTAGAAGAAATACATGTGCTAACATTATTAATAAATTCCTCATCTCTCTCAATTCATTGAAATATGAACAAAAATTAAACCGATTAAATTGACTAGAATAGAAGAATTACAGAACAAAAGAATATATTCACAGTAGATCGAGAAAAAAATAGATTAAATCCATTTTCATTCTTTTAATAAAAAAAAAGGAAGTTCTTCTTTCTTATTATTATTATATTTTAGATTAGTTATATTAGATATTAGATTATTGATGAGCCATAGTAATTGCACCTATCAAAGAAAGTAAAAGAATTAGATAAATGAGTTTAAAAGGAAGAGAAAAATCTGTGGATAAATGAATCCCAATTTGTTGAACGTTACTTATGAAAAAATCCTGTTCTATAATATGATTTGATCTTGTAGTCCAAAAAATTCCATACCATAACGTATTTGGGAGAGTAGTCATTCAATGAAAAAAAAATACTTGTACAAACCAATGAAGTGATCTTATTTCCAAAAGTCCGCAAATAGGAATCATTGGAATATTCTGAACCGTTCATAAACAGCACAGCAAATATGATTAATACATTTATGGTTCTCACAAATAAGGAACTGTGTGGCAGCTACAAAATAAAAATTTAAAAAAATATAGAATTAAGGATATACAAAAAAGAAGAAACAATACCAATGAAAAGGCAGAATCAATGGGATTGGTAAGTAATACTATTCCCAGACCTCCAAATATAAGAACTGATCCCAGAAATATTACTAAAGATATTGAATAGTTACAGGTAAATGATTTGTATGGGATAAGATAATTATGAAACTTTGTCCAATGTACCTTGTGGCTCATATTTTTTTCCTTATTTCATTTTTTCATTAATTTATTAAAATGAAAAATATAAACAAAGAATAACTGAACTAAGAAAAAAATAATTAAAAAATAAAAAAGAACAAGAATAATAATAAGAAATTCAAATTTAATTAAGAAATTTTTGGTTCCCGAATATTTAATTGATCCATTAATTTCTTATAACGCACTTTATTTTTCTTTGACAAATAAGTCAATAATCGTTGACGTTTTCCTAGAATTATTCGTAGACCCCTTTGTGATAAAAAATCTCTTTTGTGCAATTCTAAATGTGAAGTAAGTCTTCGTATCTTACTGGTGAAATGGAATACTTGAAATTCAACAGATCCACTATTTTCTTCTTTTTCTTCTTGTGTAATAACTGAGATGAATGAATTTTTTTTGACCATAAATGAAAATTTGTATCTTTATTTTCTGTGAATTTTACCGATCAGGAAAAATAAAATAAAAAAATAATAATAAAGAATATTTATTATGCCAGTTTTTTTTATATTTTCATCTAGTATACATCAAAATTGGATTATATTCATATACTCTTTTTTTCATTTATGTGGTTTATGTTTTGTATATTTTGTATATTTTGATTCAAATATACAAAACATATATGTATTTGCGAAATAGAACAATTTCTTTTTTCTTTTTACTTAAATAAATTCCACTCTTCCTAATGAAAGTTGATATACTATAAAACTATAAAATCAACATCATGTATTATAGTATTATTACATAGTGTATATGTTTTTTGGCTTTCTCATCTACCAAATATGTTAGACGATATGTAAGAAATCAACTCTAAATTCTTTTTCATTGGAATTGAATTGATTCCTAATTGTTAATACATATGTATTCTTGACATACTGAAACGACTGCTGTTATTGGCATCAAACCAATAGCGATTCATACAAGCTAAATCTTCTAATCTATAATTGGGCCAAAGAAACAATTTGAATTTAATTAAATTTTTTCTATCTGTATTAATATGTTTGTTCTCATTCAAAAATTGCCCACAGTTTATTATTTTATTTTCATTGCAAAATCTTGGATTTCTATCCACAACATGAAAATTCTGGGAATTTAAACAAATTCGAATTCGAAATTCTCTACGACGTCTGGGGGATAGAATATTTTCAGGAACAAGTAAATCATAATGATTTTTATCTCCACTCAAAAATATGTTACTGTGTCGTGCAATGGATTTTTCAAACCCCCCTTTCTCAATTCTTTTTTTTGTGTATTTTTTATTTGTTTGGTACTTCTTATTATCGACTGATAAAATATCCATAGTTTGATATATAATAGATTTTCCGTCCCTTCGTATAGATAGACAAATTGGTTCAATAATAAATATTCCCTTTCTTATCAATTCTGTAAGAACTAGGTCCCTTTGAATCAACATTTCATCTAGATTTATTTCACCTCTTTGAATCGAAGATATAGCAATTTCCTTTGGATTTATCAGTCTAAGTAGGAGACAATATACCCTTATATTTTTTATTACTTTATTATTCAAATGATCAGACCATCTTAGTTGAAAAAGTAAATATTTTCTCAAAAAGAAATCTAATTCCATTTCATTCTTGCTCTTATATTGTTTTTTTTTTATACCTTTTTTTATTTCTAAGCTTGCATAATCTTCTTCAACAGCTTTTTTATTCTTTTGGTTTAGTAGATTAAATACAAGATTTCTTTGGACTTGTTGTTGGTTTTCTTCCTGCTTTAAATTTACTAATTCAAGATCTTTTTTTTTCTTAGATGATTTTACGTTAATTTTTTTACTTTTTTCATTTATAGAAAAATGAAAAAAGAGTGATTTGATTGGGATGATCCAAGGTTGAATTTTATATACATCAAAAAGTAGTACAAATTCTGGGAAGAACCAAGTTTCTAGATTGGATATAGTATCATGATTGGATGCGATATCATTATCATAGAACCTTTTTTTATTCATTCCCATGCAATCAAAAACAAAATTGCATGTTTTGCTCTCTTGATGAATTGTAGGAAAAAAAAGATCTTTTTTTTCCATTTTGTTGAAATTCTTAATTTCAGTCTTAGTATTTTTCTGAATCTTGATGCCAATATGTGCATTGGTCCAGATCTCTATATTATTCTCAATATTATTTAGAAAACAAATATGAAGAATTCTACAATCAAAATATTTTCTATCCAAATTAGTATTCCTATCAATACGAAATCCTTTCTCTACTTTTTCTAGATAATCATTACTAGGTATACTTACCAATACATAAAATGATTCAGGTTTCGATGTATTGAAATGATATGTAAATTCTTGGTCCCCTTTTTTTTCTAATGTTGATTCAGAAATGTATAAATTAGGGAGGCTTATGTATTTATATGATAAAATATCATATCTGTAATGTTTTTTCCATTTATCTTTTTTATTCATAAATGAATTCTCTGCATAGTCATTTTCTTTCATGGAATAAATGAATCGATCTTTTTTATAGAAATCCAATTGGTTTGATTCCTTATTTTGAATCATACGATGTTTATCAATTCTATTTCTCCATTCTTTAGGTACTAATACTAATTGATACTTTTTTTTTTTAGATAAATCGTATTGATAATAACTTTTTAACCAGTTTTTCCATTCGTTCATTACAAACGTATTAATTTGCTTATGTTTTGATTTATAATGAAATATTCCGTGTATAATATAATAGTCTTTTAAATTATTCTTAAAAAAAGGATAGCTCCCTTGATATTGAAGTACAGGTCTCAATTGATACTTATTAAATAATTGGTTTTGTGATATTTTGTAAAAAACATATGCTTGGGATAGGGAAGATAAGTTCCAATAAGTATTGGAATTTTTATTGCTAGTATTAGTATTATCAACATTTGAAAACAATTTTTTTATAGTCAAAAGAAAATTCATTGTATTTTGATTTCTTTCATCAATTCCTTCTTGTTCTTTATTTATTCCATTGTTGTAAATGGATTTATTAAAGATCTTTTTTGTTGATTCAAAAAAAAGTTGTGTATTGATCTTAGAAAGGGTAATGGTACATAAAAAAATATCTATGTATATTTTTTCAATAAATGATTTGATAAAGTAGTGTGATTTACGCATTAATCGGATATTTTTCCTTTTTAATATTTTCCAAATATGCTTCTGTAATCCCGATCTTTTATTATCATAAATTATAACTATTTCTTTTTTTTTATTGTCTTTTGCAGTTTCTTCAATTTGATTCCTGATTTGAATTGTCTTATCAGAAAGATCTTTCATTCTTCTTTCTATTAGTGAATAATTGAACCAATTTATCGTTTGATTTAGAACGGATGATTCACTAGTAATATTTCTTTTTAAATCTTTTTTCTTTTCGTTTGATTCATATACTTTTTCTTTCCTCACTTCAAATAAGAAATTTAGATTTACTTTATCCAGTTTTTTTTTTTTCATTATTAGGTTGATAATTCGAACTATTTGGATGACTCCTTTTTTTTTTCTTTTTTGAAGTTCTTTATAAATAGGTTCAAAAAAGAAAGGTCGTTTTCGAGGAGAACCAAAGGGAAGTTCCGCTTCCATTCCCCAGACTGTTAAAAAACAAAAATTTGTTTTTTTTTCTTTTTTTTTCATTAGATCTCTATGATGAGATCGTGCCCTAGATTTTCTCCAAGGTTTCAGACAGAAAGGATATAAAATCTTTATCTGAATACCGTCTATTAACCAAGCTTGGGGAAATTCTGTTTCTGATAATTGAACACCGTTATAGGTGCATTTAATATGGATTTCTCTATTCCATTCCTTAAAATCCTCGTCCCACTCGGGAATTTGAAATAATAACATACGGAAAAGATTTTTGGCTATTATTAATGAAGGCAATATAATGTATTTTCTAAGAAAAGATTGGGTTACTAACATCAAACCTCTTATTACTTGAGTAAATATAAAGGTATCCCAAGCTTCTGATATTTCTATCTGTTCATTTTTATATTTTTTCTCCTTTTCTTCTTTTTTATCTTCATTTTCAAAATAGGAAATTTTTAACTCTGATTCTTGTTCTCTCCCCATCCAATTCCTAAAAATTATATTCTTAATTTCGTTGATATTAAAAAACGAAAAAAAAGATGTTTTGTCTAGACGATCCAAAAAAAGAGGAGAATGTACATTTACTTGAAAGAGATTCCAAATAACTGTTTTACGTCTTTGAGCGCGCATGGATCCTTTGATTAGATTTCGACGAAAATCCGATTGTTGTGAGTAACGTATCAAAGCCACCTCTTCCTCTTCCGTTTGATCATCCTTTTTATCATTGTTACTAGTATTCTGAATACTAGAAAGAGAATTGGTATTCTGATCATTATCGTTATAAATTATCACACGTTTGGCTCTTCTTGAATGAATCTCATAATATTCTTCCTCCAAATCTTCTTCATTTTCTTCTTCCTCTTCTCTCAAATTCTCGGTTAATTTGTATGACCATCGAGAAACCTTTTTACTGATTTCTTCTTTTCTAATTCCAATAGATTTCTTTTTCATTATTTTTTGATCTTTTGTATGTGTTGTAATTACATCAAATAAAAATTGAAAATATTTTGCTTCACTTTCTAAATCAATTCCTTTTTCTTCTGTAGAATTCAAAAATGATTGACGGTAAAGTTCTACGGAATCATTAAGAAGTAGATCATTAATCTTATTTATAAAAAAAAATTCTACTAAATCTTCTGTATCTGTATAAGTATTCATGATTGCACGTGAATCTAATTCTTTTCTCGTTCCTCGATATGGTCCGTTGAAAAAAGGATCATAAGCTTTTGGCAAGCATTTCTTTTTTTTTTCATCATCACATAATATGGTTTTTTTTTCAAGCATATCCAGACTAGAGGATCTCTCATTTTTTTCTATAATTTTAATTCGGCTTCTCAATTCATTGTTCAAATTGCACTTTTTTTTTTCATTAGCATAAATCCAAGAATTATAAAGATCTTCGTCATATAGTTTTTCTATTATGTACAAAGAAATTCTTCGTTCTAGCATTTCCGAAAAAGTTGATAAACTGGGCGGATATGTAAAGGATATTATTTGTTTGCCATCACTTGTACATGTAAAAAA